TCTGCATCTCCCTGACCAAATCCACCCACATTAGGATTACTTGTTAATGGTTGATCAAGTTTGATAGATTCGCCCTCTGAAACACGAAGTTCTGGTCCTGGAGGGATAATATCAACCACTTGGCGTCCATCCAATGCATCCGTTATGGTTATTTCGTACCCCCCTTTTTCTTTTCGTATGATTTTGCTTACTATACCCGCTGCTGTAGCATTATAAACCGTATTGTTACTTTTTGTCCCGTCGGGATAAATCTGGCCCCTTCCCCTGTTACCACCTACGTATATTGGGTATTTTAAGAAGTGAACATCTTTATTAGTCGCGGGATCCGGGGAAAGAATAGGAAAAATGATTTCACTATATTTCTTACCAGGAACAGGCCCTATCACAAGAATATTTTTTTTAGTGGGGCCGTAATTCTGAAAAGATAGATTGCCTATCTTTTCTTTCATCTCGGGAGAAATACGACTGGGGGGGGCTAATTCAAACCCTTCCGGTAAAATAAGAACGGCCCCTACATTCAACCCCCCCTTTTTACCATTAGCAAGAACTTGTTTCAGTTGCATATCATAAGGAATTCTAACAACTGCTTCAAACACAGTATCAGGAAGTACCGCTTGCGGAACCTCAATATCCACAGGTTTATTAGCTAAATGGCAATTGGCGCATACAATACGACCAGTGGCTTCTCGTGGATTTTCAAAACCCTGCTGCGCAAAAATGGGATATGCATTTGAAATGGAGGCCCGAGTTATTATATATATCATGAGTGATACGGAAATGAATCGAGTAATCTCTTCCTTTATCGAAGAAAAAGTATTTCTAATTTGCATGGTCCAATCGTTGATCCCGAAAATTTCTACAATAAAATTGGGTAGGTCGCTAGTATAGTTCCCTATCCACGATTTTGCTATTTACTGAAATAATTTTACTGGAATATAGGAGGAATCCTCTGAATGGGTAGAAAGGGTAAGGTAAGTACGACCTGGAATGCTTTGCTTAGGTACAAAGTAAGAAACATTCTAATTGACTCGTTTTTCAGTCATTCATTGAATGATAAATCACTACAAGTGATGGAGATACACGATTTAAATAAAGGAAAATCCAATATTTGAAAATTGTATCTAGAATGACTGGAAAAGTTGAAACAAGACCAGATATAATTTGATCATTATGAAAAAATCCAAAATCGTTATAGACATAGCCAATCATTAGTTCCCAACCGTGGGGCGAATGGAATCCGATACATAAATCAGTTACTAAAAGAATGGAAAAGGCTTTTATTGTGTCGCTTAAATTATATAGGAATTCTTGAACCCAAGAATTAAGAAAAACAAGTTCTTCATTACCCAGAATAGAATAAGCACTTAGAATAACGAAACAGATTAGATTTGTCGAGAAGTGCAAAATTGTATGGATATGATCCTCATCGTGTATCTTGATCAATTGGATTGTTTCTTTGTGGAGCCCCATACGAAACTTTTGTAGATGTCTTTCCGGGAATTCCTTTACCATTTCATCCAAGAGAAATAGCTCCTCTAATTCTATGAATTTTTCTAGAATACTCTTTTCTTGAATATCGTTCAAAAAAGTTTCGGATTTGCTAGTATTCCACCAATTAGTAACCCAAGATTCTAGACTTTTATTAAACGAGAGAGTGATCCACCGGGGCAAAAAGACTACAAATACTATAAATGAAAGATATCGAAGGGGAATAGATGCGCTCTTTTTTGTCATTTTTTCATCTGTGAATTGTCACCTCATTCGTTGACTCTATGCGATCTAATATTTCTATCAAGCATAAGTTCTATTATAAGGTATCGCGCCTATTAATTATTAATTTATTAATCGAGCCCCCATTTTTTAGTTGTGATTCAGAGGTTAGTCCTTGAATCTAGTGTAGAAAAAATACAGAAATAGAAGAAGAATCCACTTCGAATTCGAATTCAAATAAAGAAATAATAAAAAAATAGATTGTTTCCAGATATCTTAATTGATCAAATATTCGAAGTAATTACTCCCCTTTGATGAATGCCCGAAAGATTCAAATAAAGATTCCAATAATGAATCTTTTTCGGATTTCGAAATGAAAGAACTTCCTGTTTATTAAAAAAGAAAATATCAAATATTTCAAAAAAAAAATTGACAGACAAAAACAAAAAAGGTTTCGTTTTATATTATGGCCGCCACGTACACGTTTGCCTTGCTTTGGCCCCACGAGGCGTTCTGAAAAAACTTTAATTAAGTAAGTTATGCTTATAGAAAAAAAGGATTCTTAGGGGTTTTCCTCTTGCTGAGAAAGCATTTATTTTGCAGTTTCTTTTTTTTTTTTCAAAATACTTCAATTGGTACACGCAAGAAATAGGCCAATTCCGCAGCCTTTTGCTCAATTTCCCGTGGAGTCAAATTCTCATCAGTACGAGTCAAGGGAACGTCTCCCAGGCCTCTGATTTCCATATAAAGGACACGACGAGCATAAATACCCTCTTTTACTTCTATTCTGATGGACTGAATATCTTTCATAAGGAATCGTAAAAAGATGCGGCGATTTTTTCCAGGAAATCCCCAACGAAAAATGCACACTATTCCTTCTTTTCTATCAAATCGATCATAACCGCTACCTACATTCCATGTAATTGTGCACCACAAATAGGAACTAATAAAGAGACCCGCGATCCCATAGAAAGACATTACGATCCCTTGTGGGAAAAAAAGGATTTGTTGAGACGGAAAGAAGGATATCAAATTCTTATCAAGATAACTCGAAATTCCAACCAATAAGAATCCTAATGAACCTAAAAAAAGGATAAACGCCCAGCAGAAATTACTTGTTTTGCGAGATCCCGCTATAAATTCTATCCATATATATTCTGATCGCCAACTCATACATAGTAGATCCAGTTGCATTTTATGGAATAACAAAAAAAATTGCACTTTACTTTTTTTTTCCGAAGTAACTCTCATCAACTAGTACTATTCTGATGTGAACTTTTAGTAGTAATTAATCGAATTGGTTAGATATAATAAAATAAAAGCATCCCCCTCATATGATTCCCTATCAATAGCTACATACATATGGATAGATTTACTTTAATTTCAGACATGAGTTCGGATCCCAGCCTATTTTTTTTTATTGCTAGAATTCGTCTGTCCATATATCATGTTTACGCATGTATAAGATCCTTTTCATTTATGTTCGGAGAAAGCCACCTGTTATTCTTATACAATATTCTACTAAATGGATATCCTTGTTCGCTAAGTCTTGAAAAAAAAACTAGATGAGATTTGACCACATCAGATTTAAAAAATCTTTTTTTTTTGAACATGAAGAGATAAAGAGGCCATTGCAATTGCCGGAAATACTAGGCCCACTAAAGGCACAAAAAAGGAGGGTAAGTTGTTGAGAATTGTCATAGAATGGGGTACCTCAATTTAATATTTGTACCTGTTATTGTTATAAGGATATCTTATAATAATTAATAATTATAATTCATATTATAATTCGTATATTAGTATACTAAGTATATCGAAGTGAGTATATATAATAAGTGCAAGCAATGTCGAACTAAATAAACGGACTTATTCATCTTTCTACATGAAATAGATGTATGTATGATAATCCACTTTCTTTATTATTCTTACTTCTTTTATTTTTATTCTTATATTGTTCTTATCTTCTTCTTCTAATTTCTTTTTTAATAAAAAAAAGAGTCTCTTAAAAATTTAAAAATCCCCGAAAGATTCGTTAGAATCCGACCCAAGAGCAGGAATTCTTATAAAAAGGGGACTTCTTGGGAGATATAGAAAGATGCAAGATTCTATATTTTCTATATTTGAAATATATACATATAGAAGAGGCGAACAGAACACGAAATTTGTTTTATTTGCCTTGCCTCCTAATTCGAAGGAAGAATTCGCTGTTTATGTTGTTGTTTTTTTACCGATATTACTAATCAGCAATATCGGTAAAAAAACAACGATTATCCGCATGATTCTTTCTACAATTAAATCTTATGTCACCAAATAAAAATTCATTTTTTCGGTTTTTTATTTTGATTCTGATAAACTAACTAACTAGTTGTTCGCCACAAAAAAAAAGTGGAACTCAAGACTCTACTTGATTGAATTTTTATTGAAAGGAAAAAAGGCGTGGAGCTGAAATAGCTCACTCAGAACACCTTTTAAAGGGTTACGTGGTACGATTGGATCGAATAAGCCCTTATGGAATAAATATTCAGCCGCTTGTGAACCTTCAGGTACTGTCTTATTCAATGTTTGTTCAATTACTCTTTTACCCGCAAATGCAATATAGGCATTAGGTTCGGCAATAATGATATCCCCCAACATACCAAAACTAGCTGTTACTCCACCAGTAGTAGGAGATGTAAGAATTGATACATAAAATAACTTTTTATTTGATTGATAATCATATAAAGCAGAAGATATTTTAGCCATTTGCATCAAGCTCAAACTTCCTTCTTGCATGCGTGCCCCTCCGGAAGCACACACTAGAATAAGAGGTAAAAGTTTATTGGTAGCATACTCGATCAAACGGGTGATTTTCTCGCCTACTACGGATCCCATACTACCCCCCATAAACTGAAAATCCATAACCGCAATTGCGACGGGAATCCCGTTTAGTTGACCTGTACCTGTTTGAACAGCCTCTGTTAATCCTGTTTTTTTTTGATAAGAATCAATACGATCTTTATAAGGTTCCTCTTCGGAATGAAATTCAATGGGATCCAGAGAAACCATGCCGTCATCCATCGGATCCCAAGTACCTGGATCAACCGAAAGTTCGATTCTATCTGAACTACTTATTTTCAAATAATATCCGCATTGTTCACAAATATTCATTTTTGACTTCAAAAATTTCTTATAATTTAATCCATAACAATTTTCACATTGAACCCACAAATGCCTGTATTTTTGAGTTACATCAAGATTATTCGAACTTTTTCTTATAGTTAAATCACTACCATTCGTACTAGTTTTTATAT